CTAAAAAAAATAAAAAAATATATATATATGTATTGTATCAGACTACTTGTCTTCTTGTAGTTGGATCTCCAAGTTTTTGGAATGCTCCAAATTCCACTTGAGCATCCAAATCTGGGTCAATACCAGCAAAAACATCCCTGAACAAAGTTCTAGCGCCATGCCAAATGTGCCCAAAGAAGAAGAGCAAAGCAAATGAGGCATGTCCAAAAGTAAACCAACCCCTCGGACTGCTACGAAAAACACCATCGGATTTCAAAGTAGCACGATCTAATTCAAAAATTTCACCCAATTGAGCACGCCTGGCATATTTTTTTACAGTAGCAGGATCGCTATAACTAACTCCATTGAGTTCACCGCCATAGAACTCAACAGTTACACCGACTTGTTCGACACTATATTTTGATTCCGCCCTTCTAAAAGGAACATCGGCTCTAACAATTCCGTCTCCGTCGACCAAAACAACCGGAAATGTTTCAAAAAAAGTAGGCATACGACGTACAAAAAGTTCATGCCCTTCTTTATCCCTAAAGATAGGGTGTCCTAACCAACCTACCGCTATTCCATCCCCATTATCCATTGAACCCGCTCTGAATAATCCCCCTTTTGCCGGATTATTGCCGATGTAATCATAAAAAGCCAATTTTTCAGGAATTTTAGACCAAGCTTCAGATAAACTTTGTTTTTCGGTTAGCCCCGCACTAACTCTTCGATATATTTCTTGTTGGAAGTATCCTTGATCCCATTGATAACGAGTGGGACCAAATAATTCAATTGGAGTAGTTGCTGAGCCATACCACATAGTTCCAGCAACGACAAAAGCTGCAAAAAAGACAGCTGCGATACTACTGGAAAGGACGGTTTCAATATTTCCCATACGCAATCCTTTGTATAGACGTTGGGGCGGACGGACACTAAGATGGAATAGACCGGCTAATATGCCCAAAGTTCCTGCTGCAATATGATGAGAGGCTATTCCTCCCGGAACAAAAGGATCAAAACCTTCCACACCCCATGCTGGATTTACAGCTTGTATCCTTCCCGTTAGTCCATAAGGATCAGATACCCATATTCCGGGCCCATACAATCCTGTTACATGAAATGCGCCAAAACCAAAGCAAGCCGCCCCTGAGAGAAATAAATGAATTCCAAAGATCTTGGGCAAATCCAAAGAGGGTTTCCCCGTGCGTTCATCACAAAATATTTCTAGATCCCAATACACCCAATGCCAAATAGCTGCTAAAAAGCACAAGCCAGAAAACACAATATGTGCACCAGCCACACCTTCGTAACTCCAAATACCCGGATTTGTTAGAGTCCCCCCTGTGATACTCCAACCACCCCAGGAATTGGTTATTCCTAAACGAGTCATGAAGGGTATAACAAACATACCCTGTCTCCACATTGGATCAAGAACAGGGTCGGAAGGATCAAAAACCGCTAATTCGTATAGAGCCATCGAACCGGCCCAACCAGCAACCAGAGCAGTATGCATTATATGGACAGAAATTAAACGGCCGGGATCATTCAATACAACCGTATGAACACGATACCAAGGCAAACCCATAGAAATACCCCCCTTTGTTTTTCAATTAAAGACGCTATGTAACTTTGTAACTTTATTGCACTGTAAAAAAACTATACTATGGACCGTTTTTAGTGAATTATCTCGGGGAAAGGATTCAAATTTGTTCTATATTTTTTAGTAATAATATATTTTAATAAAAATAGAAGTATTTTGTTCGTAGGAAGAAAAAGAAGCAGATTTATTCTACACCGGATAAGTACCAATACGCAATGGTAGGGCGTTGCTAGTATTTTATAGGAATAACTGCATCTAGATTTGTTCATCATCGTAAAGAAAAGACCTATTTGTAACCAATTTCTTCATTCTGTCTTACTCTTTTCTTAACTTCGTTTTTTTGATCTCTGGTGATAAAAGATAAAATATTATTAAGACAATAAACCCATTTTTACGCTTTCACATCAAAGTGAAATAGAGTACTTCGTTTTTCTTGCGTTTAATGCCTATCGGTGTTCCAAAAGTACCTTTTCAAAATCCTGGAGAAGAGGAGGCATCATGGATTGACGTATAGTGCGACTTGTCATATTTATTTGGTTATATGGTATTTCCCCATTCTCTTACCCGATTGAGATATCCTCTCTTTCGCCCAAGAAAGATTGAATCATCAAAAATTTGGAGTGTGAAATGCAACGAATAAAATTAGAACAAAAAAAAATAAATTGATTTTTGGGGGATATCCAGATTAATAGTAGCAATTAGACTAATTTATGGTTGCTTTGGGTCGAACAATAAAATGAAGTATCCAGGCTCCGTTTCGAAAAAACCAATTGGTAATATATCTAGGATTTCTGGTTAATATCCTATTTTATTTGATTCTATTTCGACTTTCTAAAAGAAGTGATCTCAAACTGTTAATGAGTAATATGATAAATGCATTGAATATTTAATAGTTGGCAGGAGACATGAAAGAAAATTGAAAAAAAAAACAAAGAAATGGTAGCAAAAAGATGTAGTAGTTGGATATTTGGCTTATATATACAAATCAAAACCCGTCAGATCTTTACTCGGAGTAGAGCATAAACCTAAAAGAATTCAAGAAGACCATTCAGGAACAAGAAAATTACATTGTAATTTAGATTGAATTCCGATGAACGAATACATCAATAAGAGGTTAAGCCGAAAAGTTTAGTTACTTTTTTTCTTTTTTTTAACTGGAATTTACACATTGATTCTTTTTTTTTTCGCGATGTGTATTGAACCGTATGCATTAAAAGATGCATGTACGGTTCCGAGGGAAGACAATTTTAGCCCACTCAGCCGACTTTATCGAGAAAGATTTCTTTTTTTAGGACAAGAAGTGAATATGGGGATCTCGAATCAAATTGTTAGTCTTATGGTATTTCTCAGTATAGAGGATGAGACCACGGATCTGTATTTGTTTATAAACTCTCCAGGCGGATGGGTAATACCCGGATTAGGTATTTATGATACTATGCAATTTGTACAACCAGACGTACAAACAATATGCATAGGATTAGCCGCTTCAATGGGATCTTTTCTTCTGGTCGGAGGAAAAATTACCAAACGTCTAGCATTCCCTCACGCTTGGCGCCAATGAGTTTTTTATTTGATGTGAACTAAAAAAGAAACCAAGACTATGCCTTCGCGGTATATGAATATTAAGTAATAATAGCATGGCACTTCGAATTCGCTATGAAATTTTTTTTATTTTAATCGTTAACTTATGTATCGAAAGATTAGTATGAGATAAAGGGTATTTCCTATTTTATAGGATATATCAGGAGACACATTTCAGCGTCACAAACTTTTTTGTTTTCAAACTATTAATAATATATATTCGAATAAAAAAAACTTTGGGATTGCAAAATAATAGAGTAAATTTATATTTTATATATATATAAAATATAAAGCAACGGAACCATCGTAGTATTTTTTTAACTTCTCAAAAAAAAAAGAAGGATGGTTATTGGATCATTTACCTATGTGAATATGATATCCCCTATAAATTTATATATAGATATTGTAAGGTAAGTCAGGGTATAAAAGTGAATTCCATTGTAGAGCCGTATGCAATGTGTAAAAGATGCCTGTACGGTTATTTAATTTTCTCTTTTTTCTATCGTTTTAGTAATATATTATTCTATAGAATAATAATTTATTAGGTTATTTCATCAGGGTAATGATCCATCAACCTTCTAGTTCTTTTTATGAGACATCGATGGGAGAGTTTATCTTGGAAGCGGAAGAACTACTGATGCTGCGCGAAACCCTCACAAAGGTTTATGTACAAAGAACAGGCCAATCCTTATGGGTTGTTTCCGAAGACATGGAAAGAGATGTTTTTATGTCAGCAACAGAAGCCCAAGCTCACGGACTTGTTGATCTTGTAGCGGTTGAATAAAAATAAGATTTTACGCAAGTATATAATGTATTATTTTTTATCGCGGTTACAACAATATTCTATGAATACATTACTAAAAAAAGAGTTCATAATTATTCGGTTAAGATCGATCTAAACCATCCCATTCTGTTATATCATCCAACATGCCAACTATTAAACAACTTATTAGAAACACAAGACAGCCAATCAAAAATGTCACGAAATCCCCCGCTCTTGGGGGATGTCCTCAGCGACGAGGAACATGTACTCGGGTGTATGTGCGACTCGTTCAGATCATGTACTAGGCAAAAAGAGAAGAGTTGATCCAATATAAATGATCAGATATAGGATAGACTCTAAGAAGACCATCGACTAGACGAAAAAAGAAAATATCAAAAAAATTCTATCATAGCCTTGTATTATTGTATATTCAAATTAATTTATGGTTGACATTGGGACAAATCCAATCAAATCACTTACACTGCTAATTTCAGATGAGAAAGAATTCACCATTGATACCAAATGGTATTCATTAAGCAGGGAAATACTATTTAAAATTAAAAAACAGAAAGATTATATACCCTTAACTCTTGACTCCTGCAAGAACGGACTAACAAGGTCAGTTACTCAGCTAATCTTCATAATTAAAAAAAAATACCGTTACTGTATAGGTGGGTCTCCTTGTGAAAGACTTATTACTGCATAATGATGGGTAGAGCCAAAAAGTGCAAACTGTACAAGTTAACAATAACATTGATTAAATCAAATGAGGGAAGAGGCTCCGGTGTATAGAGAGGACCTCACCGTTAAGAAGCAACCATAAAAACGAAGGAAACCGCTATACCTATTTCTATTTACTACTTTTTTCTTTATTATGTTTTTGATATCTAGTATCAATACAATTTCCTATTTCGTTTCGAGGCTTTTCACCTCAAAAAAATCGTGGTCAGGGAGGTTATAGTAGCAAAAGACATTGGAAGTTTTTTTTATACACTGGAAGAATCCGTTTTGTTATTAATAGACTACGAAAGGGAAAAGAAATAACTGAAAGAAAATAAATCAATTAGTTATTCATCAAAGTTTCATTTATTCAATGATCAATGACTAGAATTAAACGAGGATATATAGCTCGAAGACGTAGAACCAAAATTCGTTTATTTGCATCAAGTTTTCAAGGGGCCCGCTCAAGACTTTCTCGGACTATTACTCAACAGAAAATAAGAGCCTTGGTTTCGGCTCAGCAAGATAGAGGCAAGCAAAAGAGAGATTTTCGTCGTTTGTGGATCACTCGGATAAATGCAGTAATTCGAGCCAATAAACTATACTATTGTTATAGTCAATTAATACACAATCTGTACAAGGGGCGGTTGCTTCTTAATCGTAAAATACTTGCACAAATTGCTATATTAAATAGCAATTGTCTTTATATGATTTCCAACGAGATTTTAAAATAAGATAAAGAGGTTGCAAAGAATCCAGTGTAATGTTTTCCTGGTAAGTAAATTTGGGAGGGTAGAGTAGAAATTAGTTATGGAAAAATAGGATATAATATGATTATTTTAAAGATAAAGTCATTACAATAAACAAAGACGTTTAATAAAAAAAGGTTTATTCCCGAATTATTTTTTTATTATTCTGACGACATAGCAATAAATTTCAAATTTTTTTAATAAAATGTCAATTCGCATTTGAAGTCAGATTTAAGTTTTATTTTGATTCAATTGAAGAGCAAACTTATTTATTTTTAATTATAAGACCTGTAGTTCTAGGAGTCGACTCATTTCTTTCAAATTGTTTCTCATTATTAAGAAAGGGTAACAAAGATAAAATACGAGCTTGTTTTATAGCAATAGTAATTAATCGTTGTTGTTTTAAGGTCAATCTATTCACCCGCCTAGATAATATCTTTCCCTGTTCACTAATAAATCGACTAATTAAACTCATATTTCTATAATCAATTCGATCCCCCGATTGTATCGGGGGCAAACGCCTACGAAAAGATCGCTTAGATTTAAGAAATAGCTGCTTGGATTTAGCCATGGTTTTTTTATTCCTTGTCCTGAAAATCCTAATTCGATTTTGATCGTATCAGAAATGATTTCGAATTAAAAAAAAAGATTGTTTTGTTTATTTTTTTTTTATTTATAAATATATATTAAATATCTATAGTATAAAAAATATATATAGTATAAATAAATATAGTATAAATATAGGATCCGTTATATATAATTTTTGTTGTATATCTAGTAGTATCTAGAAATAATATTCTATTAAAAAATTAAACTATTAAATAATATTAATAGATGTTGTTTTTCGTCTTCCTTGGAACGCAAGGCGGGCGCGCGATAGTTAGATCTATTTCTTTATCTCCCCGTGAATCGTATGTTTGTAACAAGAAGTACAGAATTTTCTCAATTCCAATCGACTGGGCGTATTATGTCGATTTTTTTGAGTAATATATCGAGAAATGCCCAGTGATTCCTTATTAACACGGTTTCGAACACAACTGGTACATTCCAAAATAATCCTTACTCGGGCATCTTTACCCCTGGCCATGAACCTCCTTTGTATTTTTGATTGACTGAACTGTTCTATATTTTCAATTTTCTGACCAAAAAGAAAGAAAAAAATAGAAGTTGCTAAATTGAAATCCAATTAGAAAAGATTGCCTTGCAATCTATCAATATAGTAATAATAAGTAATATAATGATTTCTAACTCTATACTTATAATTTTTAATTGATATACAATATTTGATTTTTCATTGAATTATCTTGTATGATATTGTTGTCCCAACAATTCTATTTTCTTTCTCACATTATTATCACTATTATTATATTAATCACTATTATTATATTAATGAATTGAATTTTGTTCCCGGACCCCTACCTAAGTTCGTAGTTTGACTTGGGTAAATCCGCTTCTATTCTTTTATAATTTTTTTTTAATTATAAAACAAAGAAGAGTAAGGGAGGGGATTAGTCACAGATATTTCATTGTAGCTCGAATTTTCGTCAACCCCTTTACGTACGTCTCACTTACTATAATGAAAAAAAGGGGAATATTAATGCATCTGGAAATAAACGATTAATCTCTATCAATAAACCTGCTAAAGAACCAAACCATAGAGTACTTACTACTGGTGCCACGGAAAGATATGTTTTTAGATTTCGCATTTAAACTCCTCCTTTTTTTTGTAATTTTATTCTAATTTGTAATACATATATGGCCTGATATGTAGTTAATGATTGACACTTGTAGTTCTACGTCCAAGACCTAATGCAGATGGAAATGTACAACAATTCGGGAAAATTTTTCCTTTTCTTAAAACAAAAAAATATGCCCCGTTCCGTCTGAGAATTCCTGACAAATATTCATTTTTTTATGGTTTCATATTTTGTCACTACGTATAGAATATAAGTCTATATATGTTATTATTATTTTTATATGTTTATGATATGAGATTCAAAAAAAGAAGAACTGACAAGTTAGTAGATCAATGAACGAAATAAAGATGTGGAAAAGAACACAGGGATTTTCTACAATGACACTGTAGACCAATTGAAAGGGATGTAGCG